ATGTAGTAGTATACCAATAACGAGAACTAGTTAGGATTAGGATAACTCGATAAAAGTTTTGATTGAATATGGTTGAATAATCATTCTAGGCTGAAAAGTTTTCGATTTTTATAGTTAGAATTGATTGGTCGTATCTATCCAATACCTATAATCTACTATGATAACGTATGATAACGACTCGCTATTCACTCGGGTTCTGAGTCATAATCATTATGTAGGAGAGATGGCCGAGTGGTTCAAGGCGTAGCATTGGAACTGCTATGTAGGCTTTTGTTTACCGAGGGTTCGAATCCCTCTCTTTCCGTACCTTCAGCTAAACCACCAACGGTACTTATCACAATACAATGTCTCAAATCAACTAATAATGGATACCATTAGTCCAAGAGTTAGGCTTTCCTTTGATATAGATTCCATATTCCTAATTGTTGTGGTACATAAAATTAAACTACTGAAAAAAGGTCGACAAGGAATTCAAATATGGCAGCCAATCTCTTACTTCGACGAAAAGAGAAGAGAGCAAAATAGCCCTAATCTTTTTTTGTTAGTTAGGTTTAAGTTTGACGGGAATAATATTCTACGACTAGCAATTCGTTTATTTTCAAACCGACCCATTTATTATCTATTATTTGATTGACTACTCCTTTATATTGGAACGGGTGAAGAGTCAAATATTTTGGCACTTCCTCATGAGGGGATGAATCAAGAGAATTTTTAATCAGAGTTTGGGATTTTTGTTCATCCTTCGCTGTAATAACATCTCGTGGTTTGCAGCGATAACTTGGTATATCTACTATACGACCATTAACTAAAACATGTCTATGGTTAACTAATTGGCGGGCTCCAGGAATAGTCGACGCCATACCCAATCGAAAAAGGATGTTATCCAAGCGCATTTCAAGTAATTGTAGTAAAACCTGACCTGTTGAACCTTTGGCTTTTCCCGCGATACGGACATATTTAAGTAATTGTCGTTCTGTAAGACCATAATGAAAACGCAATTTTTGTTTTTCTTCTAGACGAATACGATATTGAGATCTTTTACCGGAACGCGATTGGTTTCTAAGATCACTTCCGGTTCTAGGCCTTTTACTAGTTAGTCCCGGTAAAGCCCCCAGACGGCGTATTTTTTTGAAACGAGGACCTCGGTAACGTGACATAAAGACTCCTTATTTTAATTTTACAGAATAAACCTAAATTAAAACTGAACTATAAATGAAGTGAAATCAACTGAAGTATTCTACTACAAAGAATAATGAGATAAATTATATCAATATACGGACTCTTTTGTATGCTTATTGTATGTATATATAAAAAAAAAGGATCCTTTTTTTTTATATATTTTTACTGTAAATATATAACTCCTCCTATTTTTATTCATAGTTGGACGTTCTTACAAGATAATAGATCGGTGACCCTTAACCCTTAGAAAAGGGGAGGAAGCCTTTAATTTAATACTATTTTCCAGCATTCTTTAGATTTCACGGAGACATTAGCAATCACGTAAAAAAGCAACCAAATAGATAGAAGCCAGCTATCGGAATCGAACCGATGACCATCGCATTACAAATGCGATGCTCTAACCTCTGAGCTAAGCGGGCTCACACAATAGAAATTGGGCATGCATAGGAATTCAATAACCTACTGGGATCGTAGCTATTAACTATCCATCCTTAGCTATTCATAATTAATATGAGTCTAGAAAAGAATAGAAAGCGCATATTTCAAATAAATATTTAATATTTATAGATGATAACCATTAATTGACTATAGCGATATGTAATTTCTATTTATTTATCTTCAGTATCGGAATTAAACAGTCACATTTAAAATGATATTTTCATTTTTTATTATTTTAACTATAGAAACTATATATTTTTCTAATATTTTATATTATTATATTTGACTATATATATATCTTTAGAATATAGATTTCTATTTTTTATTAATTATTATAAATTATTGAATCTAAATTCTTATATTTTTTTTATTGAATTACGAATTGATTAGCTATAGTAATTAGATTACTAAGTAATAGTAATTCTTAATATTGATTTAATTAAAATTCATTTCCATTTCGTTTTTAGTTAAGGAAATCATCAAAATGAAAGAAAGAGACGCAATCCCGATCATAATGAGACATTACTCCGCTTTCAGTCATAAATAAAAGCATAAACTAAGACAAAATCGACCGTTTGAGTATTCAAAATTTATCGGGGCAAGTGGGCGGAAAAAAAGACTATATATGTGATATATATCCAGCTAGATTGAATTGTGGGTACAGAAATGATAAAATAATTTCTGATTGAACCAAATATAAGATATGGGTCTCCGAAAGAAATGACAGAAGATAGGCAAAAAATAAAATTCAAATTAGGAGTAAATGCTTTTAGATATAGGAATCCCTATCTAATCAATTAAAAGGTTACAGCATAGCATAAAATAAATGAAAAAAAAAGGGAACGATATCACAATTAGATCCTAATCTAAAAACAAAAAGGAA